GCAAGAAGGAAGTTTGAGCTTGATGCAAATGGCTAAAATATCTGCTGCTTTATATGATTATCAATTAAATAAGAAGTTATTCTATGTAGCAATCCTTACATCTCCAACTACCGGTGGGGTGACAGCGAGCTTTGGTATGTTGGGGGATATCATTATTGCTGAACCCAATGCCTACATTGCATTTGCCGGTAAACGAGTGATTGAACAAACATTGAATAAGACAGTACCGGAAGGTTCACAAGCGGCTGAATATTTATTCCAAAAGGGTTTATTCGACCCAATCGTACCACGTAATCCTTTAAAAGATGTTCTGAGTGAGTTATTTCAACTTCACGCTTTCTTTCCCTTGAAAAAAAGAAACAAGTAGAATGTTAGGTTCAATTAGTTTATTGGAATTAAAATATTTAAATTAAGATGAAAATATGAAAAGCGAAGTTTTCTTTGGTGACATAAGATCCAATTGTAGAGCGAATCAAGAAAGAATCAAAAGTTTCGTAATTTTTTGCGATATCCGTTTTTAGTCATATTAATGATTAGTAATCAGAAAGCCAACCTTTATCAACAAAAAAAGTGCGACTTTTGGCTTTCGCGAATTTCGGGGAAGGCAAAAATTTGCATCCTCTCCTTATACTTATGTATATAGTGTATATAGAAAAAATTGTCTCTATATAGAAGTTTTGCATCCTTCTCTAATTTACTGAGAATTGTCATTCTTACTAATAACCCCCGTTGGATCATTCATATAGTTTATGTAGAAAGCTAAAAAAACGAAGCCCATTTAGTTAGTTCTATCCTCTTTGCACTTATTCTATACTCAATTATTATATATATTCACTTATATTAGAGTCTAATTTATTATAAATAGAATTATTCTAAAATACCTTATATAACAATTATAACAATATATAACAGGTACAAATATTAAATCGAGGTATCCATTCTATGACAACTCTCAACTTACCCTCTATTTTTGTGCCCTTAGTGGGCTTAGTTTTTCCGGCAATGGCAATGGCTTCTTTATTTCTTCATATTCAAAAAAACAAGATTTTTTAGATCCGATGGGATCAAATCTCATTTATTTTTTTTCAAGACTTAGATTTAGATCATAACACGGATATCTATTTAGTCTAATATGATATTAAGATAAGGTGTGCCTTCCTCCGAAGACTCTTAAAGATTCATATTAGACTAAGGCTAGTTGATGAGAGTTCTTTCGGAAACAAAAAGAGTAAAGTCAAATTTATTTTGTTTATTCTTTCACTTCCAATAAAATACAACTGGAGCTAGTATGAGTTGGCGATCAGAACATATATGGATAGAACTTATAACAGGATCTCGAAAAATAAGTAATTTCGGTTGGGCCTGTATCCTTTTTTTAGGTTCCGTAGGATTTTTATTGGTTGGAACTTCCAGTTATCTTGGTAGGAATTTGATATCTTTATTTCCATATCAGCAAATCTCTTTTTTTCCACAAGGGATCGTGATGTCTTTCTATGGTATCGCGGGTCTCTTTATTAGTTCCTATTTGTGGTGCACAATTGCGTGGAATGTGGGTAGTGGTTATGACCGATTCGATCGAAAAGGGGGAATAGTGTGTATTTTTCGTTGGGGATTTCCTGGAAAGAATCGTCGCATTTTCCTCCGATTCCTGATGAAAGATATTCAGTCTATAAGAATAGAAGTTAAAGAGGGTATTTCTGCCCGCCGTGTTCTTTATATGGAAATACGTGGCCAGGGAGACATTCCCTTGACTCGTACTGATGAGAATTTGACTCCACGCGAAATTGAACAAAAAGCTGCTGAATTAGCCTATTTTTTGCGCGTACCAATTGAAATTTTTTGAAAAATAAACTAACTAAACATTTTCTCATCAAAAGGAAAAAGCTTTTGAATCCTCTTTTTTATACTATAAGAGCACTCATTATAGAACAGCAAAACTGCTTTGTCCGCAAAAAAGTTTTCTACGTAGTATGGAAATCCGCATAACTTAATTAAGTACCAAAAAAAGGAACAAATCACCGGAATTCTGCCTTGCTTTGCCATTCTTTTGTGATCCTCACACTGTTTTTCATAATTTTTTTTTCAACTAGTCTTGGGCTCGAGGGGTTTATTTCGTTTTGAAATAGGATTGGCTAATTTTACTTCGCTCGTTCGGGTATCCATCGTAAGGAGGAAACTATTTCAAATTTAACTAATTTAAAATATCTGAAAAAATGGAGTATTTCTTTATTAAAATTCGAAACGGTCTTATTCTATTTCTGGACTCTTTGTAGGGTCAGGGGCGAAACACTGAATCACAAAAAGGGAAGATTCATATATCTTGTAATAGAACTCAGGCTTGATCGAAAGAGTAGATCACATAGAATCGATGAATAGGGTGGGTTCATTAATAATTCAAAGATGAAAAAAATGTCAAAAAAGAAAGAATGGACTCCCCTTATATATCTTGCATCTATAGTATTTTTGCCCTGGTTGATCTCTCTTTTATTTCAAAAAAGTA